AATGTATGTATATTGGACCTTTTGAGGCAATTATAGATCCTAGGAGGCAATTCTAATTGGTCAATAAAAATATATTTTAATGCTATTTCTTTTTTCTTTTTCCTTAGTTTAGCCAATTTATCATGAAAAGTCAAAAGGGGTAAAGTAACTTTTTGTTTATTGTTTTTTAAATGGAAGTTTTCTTCTTCCGCATGTAAAAAAGGAATAAATAAATCAATCAAATTCCGAGAGGCTTCATGAAGTGCTTCTTTAGGAGTTAAACTTCCATTGGTCCATATTTCGATAAAAAGTATCTCTTGTTTTTCATTCCCATTTACATAAGAATGAATACTATGATTCGCATTTCGAACAGGCATGAATATAGCATCTACAGGATAACTTGCGTCTTGAAAATTATTTGGCGTTTGTATACGATATCCGCGATTCCTCTCGATCTTTAATTCAATACACAAATTAATTGGCTCCATTAGGTTAGCTATAGGCTGTGTATTATCAACGATTTCCACAGAAGGTGGTAAGATGATGTCTTGAGCAGTTACGCATCCAGGACCCTTGACACAAATAGACGCATCACGAGTTCCATACAGATTACTTCTCAATACAATTTCTTTCAAATTCATTAAAATTTCATGTACTGATTCTTGAATACCGACTATGGTAGAGTATTCATGTGGTATTTTTTCAGATTTTGCACGTGTGATACATGTTCCCTCTATTTCTCCAAGCAAAGCTTTTCGCATCGCAATGCCTATAGTATCGGCTTGACCCTTCATAAGTGGAGACAGAATAAAGCGTCCATAATAAAGACGCTTACTGTCTGCTCTTGATTCAACACACTTCCACTTTAGTGTCCGAGTCGATACTCTTATTTTCTCTCGAACCATAGTAATATTTTTTGATCAAATCATTGAATTATTTATTTCTCTTGAAATTTCTCTTCAATGTTTATTTTTACACACGTCGTTTTTTAGGGGGCCTACAGCCATTATGTGGCATAGGGGTTACATCCCGTATGAAACTTAAGAGTATACCGCTTCTACGAATAGCTCTTAATGCTGCATCTCTTCCGAGACCAGGGCCCTTTATCATGACTTCTGCTCGTTGCATACCCTGATCCACTACTGCCCGAATAGCATTTCCTGCTGCGGTTTGAGCGGCAAATGGTGTCCCTCTTCTTGTACCTTTGAATCCACAAGTACCGGCGGAGGACCAAGAAATTACCCGACCCCGTACATCTGTAACAGTCACAATTGTATTGTTGAAACTTGCTTGAACATGAATAACGCCCTTTGGTATTCTACGCGTACTTTTACGTGAGCTAATACGTCCATTTCTACGTGAACCGATTCTTGGTATGGGTTTTGCCATATTTTATCATCTCATAAATCTAAGTCAGAGATATATGGATATATCCATTTCATGTCAAAACGGATCCTTTATTTATTTTGATGTGTATATCGTGGGTGACCTTTAGGGGTCCTTTTTTTATAAAGATTATCCTTGTCTTTGTTTATGTCTCGGATTGGAACAAATTACCATAATTCGTCTCCGCCTACGGATTAGTCGACATTTTTCACAAATTTTCCGAATGGAGGCCCTTATTTTCATATTTGTCATTCCTTACCTTAATTCCGAATCTACTTATTGGAAGAAAATAAGTTTCTTGAAATTTTCTATTTCGAATTGTATCCCTACAAAAAAAGAATATTGCAAGTGAAAAGACTACTTCACCTAATCATTCGAATCTTTGTTTCGTAGTCTCTAAATTATACGCCCTCTGGTTCTGGTTGAATCGTAACAACTTACTGCAATTTTGACTCTATATGACCTAGTATATGTAGAAAACTATGTCGAATCCTTAAACGTAACCTAGAATTGGATCCTCATTATCTAAACAAACCCCAAACATACCATTGGGAAGTGATTCAGTAATTAAACCTTCATAAATCCTTTTTTGTTCTTTCATTCCAGATGAAACCCCTTTCAAAGTATCAATTAATGAAGGAGGAGTGGTATTAGAAACCCACCTCTTCTCTTTTTTTTTTTTTACAAATAGGGAAGTTCTGTGTATAATTCGAATATCATAAAGATTACCATATATAACACAAAATTTCTCCGCCGATTTCCTGTAGTCGAGCTTCTCGGTCTGTCATTATACCCCGAGAAGTAGAAAGAATTACAATGCCCATTCCGCCTAAAATTCTAGGAATTCGTTGATAGTTAGAATAGATTCGGAGACCAGGTCGACTGATCCGTTTTAAATTTAAAATCGTTTTATATGGTCCTTTCCTATTTCTTCTATGTCGTAGGGTTAAAACCCAAAAATCCTTGTTGCTTTCCCGATGTTTCCTTACGTTTTCAATAAAACCTTCTCGTAAAAGTATTTTAACAATGTTTTCGGTGATGTTAGTAGATGGTATTCGAACCATTCCTTTTCTATTCATGTCAGCATTGCGAATAGAGGTTATTATGTTAGCAATAGTGTCCTTACCCATGATAA